ATAGATTTAATGACTAAAAATTCGGAATTTTATTTGTCCATTGGTCAAAATAAACAAATAAACAGAAACCCAATTTTTAAGGAAGAAAACCCTTTCGATTTATAATGATAAAATCAATCTTTTACATTTTTTTGAATCCAGTCGCGAGGTATAAATAGTAGGTATGAATCATAGTTCAAATATTTCTCGATCTATTCCATATATTCCGTGCTCCAGATAAAAAAAATGAATATCCGACGAAGCAGAACTCATCTCTCTCAAGATGACAGACCCATTCTCTGTACTATCAATAGGATCAATTATAACAAGTCACACACTCATATTCCGGAAATACAGAAACAAAAGAATTTCACGGTCGAACTGCCAGAATAGACTAGAAATGAGAGTCCTAAGTAATTCATTTTGGATTGAAAAGCCAGGACTTCATGATTTTTATGGACCTAATTCATTGAAATTCCATCTAGTAAAACGGAAGAATTATAAATCTCCAAAATAATAGATAGGAATACCGCAAATAGAGCCATTGCGACCCCCATCAAAGGGGTAGTTCCCCACCCAGGAGCCACTTTCCCGTATTCTGAATTCAATGGTTTCAATAAACTCCCTGCATTAGTTCGTCTTGGACCAGATCTAGAACTATCCTCAACGGTTTGTGTAGCCATAAATCCTATTGCATTGGTTGAGATCGGTTGACTTTGTATACTATTCCGTTGTAAATAAAGGATCTTATCATAGATCCGTTATAGTTTTGAAATTTGATAATAATGGAAACAGCAACCTTAGTTGCCATCTTTATATCTGGTTTACTTGTAAGTTTTACCGGGTACGCCTTATATACCGCTTTTGGGCAACCCTCTCAACAACTACGAGATCCATTCGAGGAACACGGGGACTAAATGGAAGTAAAGTAATGAGCCTCCCAATATGGGAGGCTCATTACTTTACTTCCATTTAGATAAAGATAATGTAAGATAATGAAAAATCATTTCGCCTTTTTAGTCGGAACCTTAGGCGGCTCTCGAAAAAATATAGCGAAAAAAATTATTCCTAGAGTCGAGACTAAGAGGAATGTATAAACCAATGCTTCCATAAATTGATCGTGGTTTACAATTATAGCTTCCACACCTGTTCATTTGGGATCATCTCCCAGATTAAGAAAGGACAAGAGTCAAAAGTCAAAGAAAGGGCGGTGATTCAAATCAACATTTCTCTGGGACTCTATGTCAAAGTTAAATAATCAAAATATAATAGAGGCAAAAGATACAAGAGCAGTATTGTATCAGACGACTTGTCTCCTTGTAGTTGGATCTCCAAGTTTTTGGAATGCTCCAAATTCCACTTGAGCATCCAAATCTGGGTCAATACCAGCAAAAACATCTCTGAACAAGGTTCTAGCACCATGCCAAATGTGTCCGAAAAAGAAGAGCAAAGCAAACGAAGCATGTCCAAAAGTGAACCAACCCCTTGGGCTGCTACGAAAAACACCATCCGATTTCAAAGTAGCACGATCTAATTCAAAAATTTCACCCAATTGAGCACGTCTAGCATATTTTTTCACAGTAGCAGGATCACTATAACTGACTCCATCGAGTTCGCCGCCATAGAACTCAACAGTTACTCCTACTTGTTCGACACTATACTTAGATTCCGCCCTTCTAAAGGGAACATCGGCTCTTACAATTCCGTCTCCGTCTACCAAAACTACTGGAAATGTTTCAAAAAAAGTAGGCATACGGCGTACAAAAAGCTCACGCCCTTCTTTATCTCTAAAGATAGGATGTCCTAACCATCCAACCGCTATTCCATCCCCATTGTCCATCGAGCCCGCTCTAAATAAACCTCCTTTTGCTGGATTATTGCCAATGTAATCATAAAAAGCTAATTTTTCTGGAATTTTAGACCAAGCTTCTGATAAACTCTGATTTTCATCTAGTCCGGCACCAACCCTTCGATATATTTCTTGCTGGAAGTATCCTTGATCCCATTGATAACGAGTGGGACCAAATAATTCGATTGGGGTAGTTGCGGAGCCATACCACATCGTTCCAGCAACAACAAAAGCTGCAAAAAAGACAGCAGCGATACTACTGGAAAGGACAGTTTCAATATTACCCATACGTAATCCTTTGTATAGGCGTTGGGGGGGGCGGACACTAAGATGGAATAGGCCCGCTAATATGCCCAATGTACCTGCTGCAATATGATGAGAGGCTATTCCTCCCGGAACAAAAGGATCAAAACCCTCTACCCCCCACGCAGGATTTACAGATTGGACTTTTCCGGTTAGTCCATAAGGATCAGATACCCATATTCCAGGACCATACAAGCCTGTTACATGAAATGCACCAAACCCAAAGCAAGCTAATCCTGAAAGAAATAAATGAATTCCAAAGATCTTGGGCAAATCCAAAGAAGGTTTTCCTGTACGTTCATCACAGAATATTTCTAGATCCCAATATACCCAATGCCAGATAGCCGCCAAGAAGCACAAACCAGAAAACACAATATGTGCCCCGGCCACACCCTCGTAACTCCAAATACCCGGATTCGTTATAGTCCCTCCTGTGATACTCCAGCCGCCCCACGAATTGGTTATTCCTAAACGAGTCATGAAGGGTATAACGAACATACCCTGTCTCCACATTGGATCAAGAACGGGGTCAGAGGGATCAAAAACGGCTAATTCATATAGAGCCATTGAACCGGCCCAACCAGCAACGAGAGCTGTATGCATTATATGTACAGAAATCAACCGACCGGGATCATTCAATACGACGGTATGAACACGATACCAAGGCAAACCCATGGAAATACCCCTTTATCAAAGAAAAATAGACACTATGTAACTTTATCGCATTGGAAAAAGACTATGCTATGGACCTCTCCCTTTCAGTGGATTATTTTGGAACAAGGGTTCATATTATTGAATATTGAATTCCATTTCTTTCGTTGGGAATAATGGAACAATTCTGTTCATAGGAACAAAGATAAGCAGATCTATTCTATACCCGATAAGTACCAATACGCAATGGGGGATTGGTCCCATTTTCTATGAGCGAATGCGTAGATACTTGTTCATCATTCGAAGAGCCCGACCCATTTGTAATAATTTTCCCTTATTAATTTCGTCTTACTATTTGGTAATATCCAGGGATAAAAATATTACGTTTCCACATCAAAGTAAAATATAGTACTTAACCCCCTTTCTTTCAGTTGATGCCTATTGGTGTTCCAAAAGTACCTTTTCGGAGTCCTGGAGAGGAAGATGCAATTTGGGTTGACGTATAGTGCGACTTGTCAGACATATTGGGTCATATGGGATTTCCCCGTTCTCTCCCCCGATCGAGATACCCTCTGTTTCGCCCAAAAAAGATTGTTTGAACCATCAATAATTTGGAGCGTGAAATGCAATTAGATCCATTTTTGAGGGGGTCGAAATCAATATTAATATTATCAATTATCAAAATTTATGGTTGGCTTGGTTGGACCAATCCAATAAAATGAAGTATCCAGGCTCCGTTCAGAAAATACCCAATTGGTAATATATGTATGATTACCACTTGTATCATAAGTGATTACTTGATAGCATATGGGCGATCTCAAACTGCCAATCAATGAAATAATATTATGACTACATCGCGTATTTGTTGTAAGAAAGGCACGAAATGAATTGAAAAAAGTAAAAGTGGTATTGGGAGCATTTGTCCTATATGTGCAAATTGAAATCGGGCAGATATTTACCCGGAGTAGAACATAAACCTAAAATAATTGAGGAGGCCCATTCAGGAACAAGAAAATTACATCGTAATTTGGATTCGATTTCGATGAAACAATACATCAATGAGAGGTTAATTCGATAAGTTTAGTGGATTCTTTTATTTTTTAAAAAGATTCGAGCAAAAAAAATCTTTCTTAAAAAAAAATCGAAGAAAAAGCCCCTTCATTAGGAGGTAGAAAAGTCCTACTATAAAAAAAGTAAAGGAGGGTAGAATCAATACATTGATTCTTTTTTTTTGAACCGTATGCATCCAAAGGCGCGTGTACGGTTCCTAAGGGATAAAATTTTGTCCTAATCAACCGACTTCATCGAGAAAGATTACTTTTTTTAGGTCAAGAAGTTGATAGCGAGATCTCAAACCAACTTATTGGCCTGATGGTATATCTCAGTATAGAGGATGAGACCAGAGATCTTTATTTGTTTATAAACTCCCCCGGCGGGTGGGTAATACCCGGAGTCGCAATTTATGATACTATGCAATTTGTGCCACCAGATGTGCATACAATATGCATGGGATTAGCCGCTTCAATGGGATCTTTCATCCTGGTCGGAGGAGAAATTACGAAACGTATAGCATTCCCTCACGCTCGGCGCCAATGAGTTTTTTGTTTGAAAGAAAAAAGAAAACTATGCCTTCGCCATATTTAATATTTTAATATAAATAAGAATTTGTAAGATAATATTTAAGTAATAATAGCATGGCACTTCGAGTTCGATATGAACAAACCATTATTGTTTTTTCAGAACATGGGATTATATATCGGGCGAGTAATATGAGACAAAGGGTATTTATGATTTGATCTTATCTATCCGGGCTTCATTTCAGCGTCACAAACTTTGATTTTTCACGCCAGAAGCCTCTTTCCAATATTTATGTTATGAAATATGAAAGAATACTCAAATGAAAAAAAAAAACAAGATCATTTTTTTTTTTACTTTTTTTATTTGATCGGATCAAAAAGAAACTTTGGGATTGCTGAATCACATATGAGATAAATCATAAATATAGAAAGCAACGGAACCATCATAGTATTTTTGAACTCCCACGAAAAGAAGGGTGGTAAATGGATCACTTAACGATTTGGGTCTGATGGATCCTATTTCGTTTTTTGCTCAACGAACGTAAAAAGTCCATTGTGGAGCCGTATGCAATGCACAAAAAATGCCTGTACGGTTGTTCAATTATATATATATACTTATTTTTTCTTGTTATTCTTTAATCTTTTTGCTTTTTGCCTAGTCCAATCAATCGTACGAGATCGCGGAAACATTCATTATGTTATATCATCAGGGTAATGATCCATCAACCTGCGAGTTCTTTTTATGAGGCACAAACAGGAGAATTTGTCCTAGAAGCGGAAGAACTTCTGAAACTACGCGAAACCCTCACAAGGGTTTATGTACAAAGAACGGGTAACCCCTTATGGGTTGTATCCGAAGACATGGAAAGGGACGTTTTTATGTCAGCAACAGAAGCCCAAGCTCATGGAATTGTTGATCTGGTAGCGATCGAAAATGCCGGGGATTTCACGTAAATCTGCGATTCCATCCATTTCGAACCATAATTTGGATGAATCTAAATTGAATATTTTATCTGCGTAAAGTAAAAAAAAAAAAGAAAATAGAAAGAATTCATAATCATCTGGTTAGGATTGATCTAAACCAGCCCATTTTCTATACCATTAAGTATGCCAACTATTAAACAACTTATTAGAAACACAAGACAGCCAATAAAAAATGTAACAAAATCCCCCGCTCTTCGGGGATGTCCTCAGCGTCGAGGAACATGTACTCGGGTGTATGTGCGACCCGTTCAGATCATGAGCCGGAACAAAATAAAGTACAATTTTTTCCAGTATCAATGACCAGTACCAATGAATAGGATAGGATAGAAGAATTCCAATCAATATAGAAAAAAACCTCCATTGCGTATCAAATTTATGGTTTCTATTGGTGCAAATCCAATCACCTCAATTGGAGATGAAAAGCAATTCCCCAGTGGTAGCAAATGGTTATCCATTAAGCGGGGGAAATCATATTTAAGAAGCAAAAGAATTAGGCTCCTACTCTTGCAAGAACGGACTATACAGGGTCAGCTACCTAGCCAACCTTTGTAATTAAATACCGTTACTGTATGGGTAGATCTCATTGTGAAAAGACTTATTACTGTACAATTCATGGGTAGAGTCAAAGAATGTGAACTGTACAAGTTACTAATAACATTGATTAATGGTGGAAGGGGCTCCGGTGTATAGAGAGGACCTCACCGTTTAAGAAGTAGCCATAGAAACGATGGAACCCACTATTTATTTATCCATTTACCTTTACTATTTATTGATACTTTATACTATACTCAACTTGAGTTACAATTTAGTATTTTTTTTGTTGATACCTAGTATCAATACAATTTCTTATTTCGAGGTTAAATGCCTGGAAAAATGGTGGTTGGGAAGGTCATAGTAGCAAAAGCCATTGGAATTTTTTTTTTATACATTGGAAGAATCCGTTTTGTTATTAATAGACCAGGAAAGGGAAAAAGAATAACTGAAAGAAAATAAATCAATTAGTTATTCATCAAAGTTTAATTTGATTCAATGACCAGAATTAGACGAGGGTATATAGCTCGGAGACGTAGAATAAAAATTCGTTTATTTGCATCAACCTTTCGAGGGACTCATTCACGACTTACTCGAAATACTATTCAACAGAAAATGAGAGCCTTGAGTTCTGCTCATCGGGATAGGGGCAGGCAAAAGAGAAATTTTCGTCGTTTGTGGATTACTCGGATAAATGCAGCAATTCGTGAGATTGGGGTATCCTATAGTTATAGCAGATCCATACATGATCTGTATAAGAGACAGTTGCTTCTTAATCGTAAAATACTTGCACAAATAGCCATATCAAATACAAATTGTCTTTACATGATTTCCAATCAGATCCTTAAATAAGAAGATTAGAAGGAATCCACCGTAATGATTTAAGTGGGGCCCCGGAGAATGAGCTCCGGGAAGGTAGAGTAGAAATTAATATAAATAAGAGAAATATAGTAAAAATGAATCAACACATTAAAAAAAGAAGCCATTTTTTCTTATGATGTGACAATCCAATCGGGGTTCTCCAATTTTTCGAACAAAATATAAATCTGAGTTGGGGTTCATATTGAAATTTTGATTCAAGTGCAATTGAGGAATAGCCTATCTATTTATTTCTAATTCGAGGACCCGTGGTTCTAGGAGTCGATTCAGTTCTCTCAAATTGTTTCTCGTTATTAAGAAAGGGTAACAAAGATAAAATACGAGCTTGCTTTATAGCAATAGTAATTAATCGTTGTTGTTTCAAAGTCAATCTATTCACTCGTCTAGATAATATTTTTCCTTGTTCACTAATAAATCGACTAATTAAACTCATGTTTCTATAATCAATTCGATCCCCCGATCCAATTGGGGGCAAACGCCTACGAAAAGATCGCTTGGATTTAAGAAAAAGTCGCTTGGATTTATCCATGGTTTATTCCTTATCTTTTAAATCGTATTTCTTAATTCGAATTTCATTTGCGATCCTACCAAAATAGGATGAAATAGGATTGGGTTGTTTTATTTTTATAATTTATTATAAAATTTTTATATTAATATTTTATTATTATGTAATTTATTGCTGTTCCTTGGAGGGGTTACAAACGCGTTACATTTTCTCTATTTCTTTATCTCCCCATGAATCGTATGCTTGTAACAATAGGGACAAAATTTTCTCAATTCCAATCGACTAGGCGTATTGTGTCGATTCTTTTGAGTAATATATCTGGAAATGCCCCGCGATTCCTTATTAATATCGTTTCGGACACAACTGTTACATTCCAAAATAACCTTTACTCTGACATTTTTACCCTTGGCCATAAACCCCCTTTTTTTTTTATTCACCTAACTCTTCTATTTTCGAAACGAAGAAGAAAAAAAGAAGTTGCTGACTCGAAACCCGATTATTAAATATTTCATTGCAATCAAATCAATAGAGAATATAAGTAATACGATGATTTCTAACTATCCATTAGTTATAGTATTTCATTTAAGTATCCTGTATGCGTTTGTTGTCCGCGACTTTTATTATTTACTTTACATTTTTGTTCTCCCTCTATTAATTCAGCGTGAACCTGAGTTTCGTTGCGGATGAATCTTTTTTGATTCTTTCTCTTTCCTTCTTTTTTATCCTAAAAAACTGAAAGAAAGAACAAAACAAAAAGGGTTAGTCACAGATAATTTATTCTATCTATAATCTTCTTCATCCCCAACTAGAATGAAAAAAAGGGGAATGTTAACGCATCTGGGAATAAACGATTAATCTCTATCAATAGGCCTGCTAAAGACCCGAACCATAGAGTGCTTAACACAGGTGCCACGGAGAGATATGTTTTAAAATCTCGCATTGAAAATCCTCCTTTTTTATTGTAATACATATATGATCAGATACACATGTCGTTGTTGATGATATTTTACTTTCTTTACAACAGAAAAAAGTGTCCACTCACTTTATTTTCTGAACATTACCGATTTTTATATTTCTATTTTTTATTATATTGTTAATTATATTATATCTATTTGATCGATTTGATTCTTTTTTCTTTTATTATATGTTATATTGTTATATAAGACGAAAAAGAAATGACAAGAGCAATTGTATATCAATGGGAGAAATCACGATGTGGAAAACAAGATGGGGATTCTCTACAATGACACTATAGGCCAATTGAAAGGGATGTAGCGCAGCTTGGTAGCGCGTTTGTTTTGGGTACAAAATGTCACGGGTTCAAATCCTGTCATCCCTATCTATTACTTCTCCCATGTGCAGTAATGAAGGATCCATTGAGATCAATAAAAATTAGACATACATAACATAATGCTTTATCATACTATATGTATCCAAAGTGGGGGTTACAAATAAAATTCTTTTATTTACATACAGCCCTTTATATTGGGATAAGAAAGAAAGCGCTCTTAGTTCAGTTCGGTAGAACGCGGGTCTCCAAAACCCGATGTCGTAGGTTCAAATCCTACAGAGCGTGCTTCTGTTCTTCTTGGGTCGAATTACAAGTAAATAACTTTACTAACTAGAGCAGCAACCCTAATTTGACCTCCTCCTTTCTTTAATCCGCAGGAGGTCAATAAAAAAAAGAGATGTTATTTAAAAAGAGATGAGCTCTTACTTAATCAAAGGTCCAACTGATCGCCGCGTCTGTATTGCAAATACGCAGTTACGAATAATCCAGCCAAAGTAATAGGAATTAGGCCTAACACGATTCCAAATAGTAAAACTTCAATCATTTTTTTATTTTTTTTGAAAAGGTAGGTAAAAAAAAAAGGGGGGGGGGGGTAATATCTATCTCTAAATAGTAATCCAAATCGCCCACGAATCTCAATAATCAAGAATTACAATTCACATGGGAAGGAACTATGGACTACCTGGATATCTCACAAAAACATTTTTATGAATTGAATTGTTCATTCAATCAATTTCAAATAAGACGTATCTTGCTCAGACCAATAAATAGAGCTGAGGTTATAGTTAAAGCCGCCAGTAGAAAACCGAAATAACTCGTTATAGTAGGCATGAAGGAACTAAATGGGATACGTTCTATTTATACATATGTTTATTTATGAAACACTTACCTAAGTTTCTTATCTTGAAAAATATAAGATAATAAAAAGACCAATTGACAAAATGAGTCCCAATTGAATTGAAAGCTTTTGATTTCATTTATCATTCATTATTCATTTCATTATAGACAGCACAAACAATAGTGACAGAAATCAAAAAAAATTGATCCTCTTTGACATCTATTCATCCTACGATTCTGACTCAACCGATTTCTCGAGCAACTCTTGAATAAAGTATCTTGAATAAAGGAATGTCAAAATAACATGGAACTTCATTTCTAAATTAAAAATGAAACTCTCTTTAAATTAAATGAAATCCTATTTTCAATCATTTATATTTTCAATAAAAATATTATAATATAAATAGGGTCATTACTAAAATTACTAATATATATTTAGTAATATATATTAGTAATTTGGATCTTTTCTTTTTCAATTGTATTTATTCCATTTTTTTTATATTTTGTTTGGAACAAGAGCCTTATAACATAACACCCTTTTTTTTTTACTTTTATTTTAACTCGTTATTAGTTATTATTTATTTAGTATTATTATTTATTTAATATTAATTAGT